ATACCTTGATCCACTACCGTCCGAATAGCATTTCCTGCTGCGGTTTGTGCCGCAAAGGGTGTCCCTCTTCTTGTACCCTTGAATCCACAAGTACCGGCGGAGGACCAAGAAATTACCCGGCCTCGTACATCTGTAACAGTCACAATGGTATTGTTGAAACTTGCTTGAACATGAATAACCCCTTTTGGTATTCTACGTGCACTCTTACGTAAACCAATACGCCCATTCCTACGTGAACCGATTCTGGGTGCGGGTTTTGCCATATTTTATCGTCTCATAAATATAAGTCAGAGGTATATGGATATATCCATTTCATGCCAAAACGGATCTTTTCCGCTTTTTTTTATTTGTATATTGGGTCCCTTAGGGAGTCTCTTTTATTTTATAAAGATTATCCTTGTCTTTGTTTATGTCTCGGGTTGGAACAAATTACTATAATTCGTCCCCGTCTACGGATCAGTCTACATTTTTCACAAATTTTACGAATGGAGGCCCTTATTTTCATATTTGTCATTCCTTAACTTAATTTCAAATTTACTTATTTGAAGAAAATTAGTTTCTGGAAATTTTAAACTTTCGAATTGTATCCCTCCGAAAGGAATATTGAAGTTGAAAAAAAAACCACCTAATCGTTTGAATCCTTGTTTCGGAGTCTAGAAACTATATGCCCTTTGGTTGAATCATAATGACTTCTTTCAATTTTTACTCTATCTTCCGTTGGTATACGTATAAAACTACGTTGAATCCTTCCTGAACCATAACCTAGAATCCGATCTTCATTATCTAAATGAATCCGAAGCATACCATTCGGAAGTGATTCAGGAATTAAACTTTCATGAATCCAGTTTTCTTTTTTCATTCGCGGTAAAACCTCCTTGAAGTATTAACTAATGTAAGAGGAGAGTGAGAATAGAAACCCGTTCTTTATCTTTTTTTTCACAAATAGTAAAGTTCCATATCTTAATTTGGATATAAGAAAGCTTACCATATATAACACAAAATTTCTCCGCCGATTCCTTCTAGTCGGGCCTCTCGGTCCGTCATTATACCCCGAGAGGTAGAAAGAATTACAATCCCCATCCCACCTAAAATTCTAGGAATTCGTTGATAACTAGAATAGATTCGTAGACCGGGTCGACTGATCCGTTTTAAATTTAAAACAGTTTTACATGGACCTTTCCTATTCCTTCTATGCCGTAGGGTTAAAACCAAAAAATATTTGTTGTTTTCCTGATGTTTCCTCACATTTTCAATAAAACCTTCTCTTAACAGTATTTTAACAAGGTTTTCGGTGATGTTAGTAGATGGTATTCGAACTGTTCCTTTTCTATTCATGTCAGCATTGCGTATAGAAGTTATTATATCAGCAATAGTGTCTTTACCCATGATAAATTAAAATTATTGTTACCCCCGAACTTTGATATAATCAACATGCTTTTTTCTTTCTATTTTATGAATTGTTAAAGATATATGCGTGAGACAAATTTACTAATTAATCTAGTTTACTCTATTCATATTTTATTCAAATGCTATAAGAGCATTAGAGTCTCCGTTTTATTAGACTTATAATACTTCAGGTGCTAATGAAACTATTTTAGTGAAATTTAACTGTCTCAATTCCCGTGCGATCGCACCAAAAATTCTAGTTCCTTTGGGATTTCCTTCTTGATCAATAACAACCGCAGCATTGTCATCATATCGTAATATCATACCGTTGTCACGTTTGAGTTCTTTACAAGTACGTACAATTACAGCTCTGATCACTTCGGATTTTTCTAGAGGTGTATTTGGTATTGCTTCCTTGATTACAGCAACAATAACGTCACCAATATGAGCATATCGTCGATTACTAGCTCCTATGATTCGAATACACATTAATTGTCGGGCCCCGCTGTTATCCGCTACATTTAAGTGGGTTTGAGGTTGAATCATATCATTTTTTTTTTATTGCTCTTTCACTGCGAAGGGGCTAAGTAAAAAAAGAAATATTGTTTGTCCAAAACAAAAAAAAGAAACCTATAATTTTGTTTTTTTTTTCATTCAAAAGATTTCTTTTCTTTGGTTATACATTCTTATCCCGAAATCATGAATTGCGTTCGTATAGGCATTTTGGATGCCGCTATTGAAATAGCCTTTCTGGCTACATTTTCTGCTACTCCACCCATTTCATAAAGTATTCTACCCGGTTTAACGATAGCTACCCAATATTCGGGAGATCCTTTACCGGAACCCATACGCGTTTCCGCGGGTCTTACTGTAACAGGTTTGTCTGGAAATATACGTACCCATATTTTTCCGCCGCGGCGTACGTTTCGTGTCATTGCTCGCCGCCCTGCTTCTATTTGTCTAGACGCGATCCACGCGGGTTCAAGTGCCTGAAGAGCATATCTACCAAAGCAAATACGATTACCTCGATAAGATATTCCTTTCATTCTTCCTCTATGTTGTTTACGGAATCTGGCTCGTTTGGGGTTATAGTTGATGGTTCTTTTTCAATTTCAATTCCATCTCTACTACAGAACCGGACATGAGAGTTTCTTCTCATCCAGCTCCTCGCGAATGAAAAATAACAATTATAACATGGTATACATGTATTTAATGAATAATATACTGAATCGTGGGAGTCTTTGAGATTTTATCTAATATCTAATCTATTAGAAATTTGTATATCTTGTTTTGATAGTTTATATAAAAAAAACTAAACATGTATTCAATTTCTATTTATTTATAGTTATAGATAATTATTTTATAGATTAGTTAGAGATAATAATAATAGAATTTCGTTTTATTATAACGAGTATTTATTTTGTTTTGTCTTTTTTATTATCATATTATATTGGATCTATCAAAATTTAGAAATCCAATAAAATAAAAACTTTCGCGGGCGAATATTTACTCTTTCCATATCTATTTCAGTTGTAGGGTTATCCTATGACATGGCCTCTCAGAATAAAAGTGGATTGGTCCCGGGTTCGTTTCGCCATCCTACCCAATGAATTATTAGGATTCGTTTTCAATAGAATCTTCTGCATCCACGGGTTCCGTCGTTCCCATCGCTTCGCGATTAATGGTTAGGCCCGAATTCTACGGCGGAGCTCCTAATGAAAATGAAATCTGTTATTGAGTCAATTTTCTCAGTCTTTGTGGACCCAGGGCTCTTGACTTTTTTTGTTCTATGAACAAATTCATCGAATTATAGATCAATCAAATTAGTATTGATGCTTTATTACGCTATCCTTTATAAGATCGCTCAGAGACCTTACATATTGGAATCATATAGCATTAGTATTCTTTTTCTCTCTTTCTCTCACCCTTCCATTTATCTGCATTCTTTTTGTTATTGCTTCACAACTTAAAATCAGATTGGTTTTTCTTTTTTTTGCTTGTTTATGCAAACAAAAATTCAGTTGCTACAATGATATGATCAATATATCATATCGTGACTAGTTCTTTAGATCCAGATAATATGAAGCGGTGAGTTGGTTATTAGTTCGATAGTTATTAGTTCATACTATGGGCCAGTCCGTTTTTTTGACTACTAACCCTACAAAAACCAACGAGTCACACACTAAGCATAGCAATTATATCAATATAAAAAAATGAATTGAATTTTTATTCAACCTTATAGAATTGCCCATTTTTTTTTTATTTAACAGAAAAAGAATGAAAGAGTTTGTCATTTTTTGCTTTTTTATTTCCGATAGAACGTAAAGACAAGTCAAATAAAGGCTTAGGCTTCCTCGTCTACAAATATCCAAATTTTGATGCCTAATACCCCATAGATAGTTCCAACTGCATAGGAACAATAATCAATTTTAGCTCGAATGGTTTGTAGAGGAACTCTACCCTCTCTGATCCATTCGACACGCGCAATCTCTTTTCCGTCGATACGTCCTGCAATTTGTACTTGAATTCCTTTTGTACCTGCTTGTTCAGTTAATTCAATAGCCTTTTTCATTGCTTTTCGAAATGAAACCCTATTCTTTAATTGTCCGGCTATAAATTCGGCGAGAATATTAGGGTGTCCATAAGGGTTTGTAATTCTTGTAAGAGCAATGTTGAGTTTTCGGTTTACACAATTAATTTCTTTTTGTACATCTATCTGCAATTCTTCGATTCTTCGAGGCCCACCTTTACCTTCTAGTAATAATTTTGGGAATCCCATATAGATTATGACCTGAATCAAATCGATTCTTTTTTGAATCTTTATGCATGCAATTCCCTCAACACCAGAGGATATTTGAATATTTTTTTGTACATAATTCTTGATCCACTCTCGGATTTTTTGATCTTCTTGTAGCCCTTCGGAATAATTTTGTGGTTGTGCAAACCAAAGAGAATGATGACCTTGGGTTGCACCAAGTCTGAAACCAAGTGGATTTATTTTTTGTCCCATAATCTCCTAATACTAATCTCCTAATACTAATCTCCTAATACTATATATATCATGACACGTCATATCCGTGTACTTACTTATTTTTATTTCTCCATATGTTGCCTTTGAAGTATAATATGGCGTATTTGGCTCCTTGATACTTCCTTTTTTATACTTCCTTTACAGATATATCTTTTAATCCAATAGTTATATGAAAAACGTGTCTTTTTATCGGATAACTACGCCCTCGAGCTCGAGGTTTTAATTTTTTCACAGTAGTACCCCTTCACGACTTCCGCTTTGCTAATGATTAAACTTGCTTCGTTTAAACCGACATTGTGAATAGCATTTGTTGCTGCAGAATAAACCAATTTTAAAATTGGATAACCCACTCGATAAGGCATAAGTTCGAGTCTCATACGTCTTTCTTCGTATAAACGTCCACAAATCTGATCAATTTCAATTACTCTTTCCGCTTTATTAGCAGACATACATATATGTTTACTTAAAGCGCATATATATTTCGGTATATGGATTGTTCTTTATCATAAGATTTGCCTCTCGCTAATAAACAATAAGCATCTATATTCACTTTTATTAATTACTCTTATTTTAACGACGAGAT